GAGGATCTGGACAAAATAGATGAAATAGATGAAACGGAAGAGATCCGATTGAATGGAAAGGAAAAAACAAAGGATGAATTTCACTTTAAAGAGGCACGCTATCAAGATAGCCCAGTTTACGAAGATTCTGATCTGGAGACCCATCAAGAGAATTGGGAATTGGGAAGACTGAAAGAAGAGAAAAGAATGAATATTAATAAAAAGATTGAAATATAAGAAAAATACAAGAATAGATAAGATGAAATTCGTCCACCTCCCACAGATCTAATCCCTTCGCCCATAAAGAAACTCGCAACACCAATTCCATTGAGAATCCCATCAATTATATATTTATCAAAAAACTGAGTAAGCTCAGCTAATCCTCTTATATTCATGGTGAAAATACCAGTATAAAAAATATCTATATAACCATGATTATATGACCAATTGTATATCACACCTTTCATTTTTTCCAGAATAATTCTTTTAGGTCCCCTTTTGAAAAAGAAGTTAATGAATCCTAAATTTTTGAAAGATGAAAAAACAGATCCATAAAAAATAGATGCTATAAAAAGTCCGAAAAGAGCTATACTTACTGAAAAAAAAGCATTTGAAAAAAATTCATAAAAATTCTCAGAAGAATTCAAATTTGGATGAAAAAGGGTTGTTGATGGAGTTAACCATTTTGATAATAAATCAAAATCTATAACTCTTTCATTAAAAGGAATTCCTATTGATCCAATGAACAAAGTAAATAGTACTAATAAAAGTAGAGGAAATAACATAGTATTACTGGATTCCTGAGGATACATAGAAGTGTACCTATTTCTAAAGTAAGTACTAAATTCTCGTATCTTACTTCTTACATTTTTGTCAACTTTAGATATATCTTTTATATTTTTTGAAAAAAAGAAATTCTTATTTACTTTATTCAATGTCCCTTTTCCCCATAGAGATATTGAATAAAATGAGCTATTTTTTGTACTACTAAAACTACTATAATCTTTAAAATGAATGCGCAAAAAACCATCAAAGGTAAGTAAGTACATCCGAAACATATAAAATGCGGTTAATCCTGTTGTGAACCAAGCTATTAGTGCGAAATTTGGTGAGTACAACCAACTATCGTGAAGAATTTCATCTTTGGACCAAAAACAAGCAAGAGGTGGAATACCACAAAGAGAAAGTGTACCTAAGAAAAAAGTAGTTTTTGTAATTGGAACATATTTTGTTAAACCTCCCATAAGAACCATATTCTGACTTTTCTCTGGTGAATATCCAACAATAGGTTCCATTGAATTAATAATGGATCCGGATCCTAAAAACAATAAAGCTTTAGAATAGGCATGGGTGATCAAATGGAACAAAGCAGCTCGATAAGAACCTATACCTAGAGCTAACATAATATAACCCAATTGAGACATTGTAGAATAAGCTAAACTTTTTTTTATGTCTTTTTGGGCAAGAGCTAAAGTAGCTCCTAAAAGTACTGTTATTATACCTACTAAACAAATGAGATTCATTATGTAAGGTATAACTATGAAAAGAGGAAGAAGCCGAGCTACAAGAAAAATTCCTGCTGCTACCATAGTAGCAGCGTGTATAAGAGCCGAAATAGGAGTAGGGCCTTCCATGGCATCAGGTAACCATACGTGAAGGGGAAATTGTGCGGATTTTGCAACTGCACCGACAAATAAGAAAAAGGCACAAAAAGTAGCAAATAAAGAATTGATCTCATTATTATGGATCAAGGTATTCACTATTCGGAACAAATCCCTAAATTCGAAACTACCAGTTATCCAATAAAATCCTAAGGTTCCTAATAATAAACCAAAATCTCCTATACGATTAGTTACAAAAGCTTTTTGACAAGCACTTGCTGCAACGGGTCGTGTGAACCAAAAACCTATCAATAAATATGAACACATTCCCACAAGTTCCCAAAAAAGATAAATTTGTATCAAATTGGAACTAGTAACTAATCCCAACATTGAAGCATTAAAAAAACTCATATAAGCAAAAAATCTTAAATATCCTTGGTCGTGAGACATATAATTGTCACTATAAAGAAAAACCGTGATTCCAACAGTAGTAATTAGTATTAACATAATAGAAGTAAGTGGATCGATCAAGTTTCCAAACTCTAATAAAAAATTATTAGTGATGGTCCAAGACCATAGATATTGATAAGTAAAATCTCCATTTATTTGCTGAATAGAAAGATTAGTTGAAAACCACATAGCTATACTTAGCAGTAAAACACTTGGGAAAGCCCACATACGACGAATTTCTTTTGTTGCTGTCGGAATAAGTAGAAGTCCAAATCCTATTGACATAGTAACTGGAAGCGGAAAAAGGGGTATTATCCATGCATATTTATATGTATATTCCATAAGAAAAAAATTGTTCCTTCTTTTTATTCTAATTGTTTCCAATTCACCAATTAAGATCTCTTTCAAAAAGAACAAAACAATATGAACAATAAAAAAGATCAAATAATATGATCAAAAAATTAGTAAAGTTTCTTACTTAGTTATTAACTAACTTAAAACTCTAGAAAAACAAGATCGTTCTAAAATAATAGGACATCTTTTTTGAATATTCTATTTGCAATAATTGGATTCTCCTTTTCCATTCTATTTATGTAGAATTATAGAATTTATAAATATAGATATTGTATATATTTCTTTTTAAAAATTTTTTATAGATTTATTATATGACAGTTTAGTTTTTAGTTACAGATTTTTTTCTCTTTATTTTTTTGAAGATTTTGAGACCCAACACTTTGATCTAAATTCTAATGAAATATTCAGATTTTTTGTTGTCTATCATAATTGTGCTTTTCAATTTTGAAAAGCACAATTCATAGGAATAAAAAAATTATCTCACAAATTCAATATCAATTTTAATAAATAGAATATAATAGAAAAATGGAAAGACTATAAAATTAGTAAATTTGAATTTTTTACCTTCCAATTAAAAAAGATAAAATAGAAAGTTCTTTAATACATGTTAATTAATATTTTTCCAAGACTTATTTTTGTGCGACAAAAAAACTTTTTGATTGTCCGGTGGAAATAGATTTAGCTAAAGAAAAAGCTTTTATTGCCGATAAAGATCCTTTTTTTTTCCAAAGATTTCTACGAATATGCTTTTTTGACATAGAAGTACGTTTTTTTGGAACTGCCATTCAAAAATAGATGACTCATTTTTATCGTTGTATGTGAAAGACATTTATTGTTCAAAATAAATTATTTTTTTTTAGTCATTATCTATACTTATTCCATCAATTTTTCTCAATAATATTCAATAATATAAGAATAAAAGAGTAATTTACTTTAAGAACATACAAATAAAAAAAATTAATGAAAGCAAATATTTAAATTCAATTTTGATATTTTCTTTGAATATTACTAAGAAAATAAAAAAATAAAGAAAATACAATATACAATATGAAAAAGATTCCTATTTAATATGAAGAAATTAAGAATCTTAATATAATAGAAAATAGAAAAGATTTACCTAACTAGTAAACTAGTAAAAGACTCTATACTCTAATAAGATAAGAAATAATATAATCAATAGATCTAAAGTATATTAAAGTATAGAAAAATAGTAATTTTTTCAGTAGTATAAAGAGGAAGATATAAGCATAAGATAGAAGTGAAAATGAAGTATAAAAATAAAAAGTGAACGGAGTTTCTAGGTTAGAGTATAAAGAAATGAAACTAAGTATAAAGAAATGAAACTAAAAAAAAAGTCTGAATTTTATACCTTTACTGAGAACAAAACTATTGAGTTCTGGGTTAAAAAAGCTAGGTTTCTAGTATGGAAAAGTTTATTTTGAAAACTGAACTTATGAAAATACTTAATTAGTATTTTTTCACCTTTCAATATGAAAGGAAATGCACCTTTCTTCATTCTTTATTAAACTCTATTTAATCCAAACAAATTTCGTATTATTCTTCTTTCAAATAAGCCGCCATGGTGAAATTGGTAGACACGCTGCTCTTAGGAAGCAGTGCTAGAGCATCTCGGTTCGAGTCCGAGTGGCGGCATATATAATAATAAAGAATATAGACACAATAGACACAATAGATTGAAGAAAATATTAGAATCTTTTTAAGAATATATTTAATCCCCGATCTCAATTATTTAATAGGAACCTTTTTTTATTTTTATGATATTTGTGACCTTAGAACATATATTAACTCATATTTCCTTTTCGATCATCTTAATTGTGATTATGATTTATTTGATGAACTTTTTAGTCTACGAAATTGAAGGATTACGCAGTTCGTCAGAAAAAGGGATAATAGCAACTTTTTTATCTATAACAGGGTTTTTAGTTATTCGTTGGATTTCTTCGAGACATTTTCCCTTAAGTAATTTAAACGAATCATTAATTTTCCTTTCTTGGAGTTTCTCTATTATTCATATGATTCCCAAAATATGGAATCATATGAATAATTTAAGCACAATAACTGCACCAAGTGCCATTTTTACCCAAGGGTTCGCCACGTCAGGTCTTTCAACTGACATGCATCAACCCGCAATATTAGTACCTGCTCTACAATCTCAATGGTTAATGATGCATGTCAGTATGATGCTCTTGAGCTATGCAGCTCTTTTATGTGGATCGTTATTATCAGTTGCTCTTATAGTGATTAAATTTCAAAAAAAAATTGATGTTTTTTTGAAAAACAAGAATTTTTTAAGTTTAAAGAAAAGGAAGTCGTTTTTATTTGGCGAGATGGAATATTTGAGCGAAAAAGGAAGTTTATTAAAAAAAACTTCTTTTCTCTCATTTCAAAATTTTTACAAATACCAATTTATTCAGCATTTGGATTATTGGAGTTATCGTATCATTAGTTTAGGGTTTACCTTTTTAACCATAGGCATTCTTTCTGGAGCAGTATGGGCTAATGAAGCATGGGGCTCTTATTGGAATTGGGACCCTAAGGAAACTTGGGCATTCATTACTTGGACCATATTTGCAATTTATTTACATACTAGAACAAATCCCAAATTGAAAGATCAAAGTACGAATTCAGCATTTGTGGCTTCTATAGGATTTCTCTTAATTTGGATATGCTATTTTGGGATCAATCTATTAGGAATCGGGTTCCATACTTATGGTTCATTCTAATAACTATCTAATTGAAGAAAAGAAACTATATGAGGAATATATAAAAACATCGTCCGATACACAATGAAAATTTGTGAGATTTTTTGAAAACCGTTTGAATGGAGGAATTATTCAAACGGTTTTCAAAAAATCTAGATGTATCTCATTACAATTAGAATTGACCCTTCTTTTTTTTTATTCTATAACTAAGAATCGTGAAAATAGGAAAGTCAAAGAATTCTAAGACTTTCTTTACAATGAATGAAAATTATTTATTCTAAAATCTATCAAATTAGTATCTATAAAAATAATTAGATAGTAGAACTTGTACCTTGTCAATTGATAATGGGAGAACAAAATCAGGATAAATACCAATTCCTATTACAGGTAAAAAGATACAGATTGAAACAAATAGTTCTCGTGGTCCAGAATCAAAAAAATTAGAGTTTAGAATATTGAATAGCTTATATCCATAGAAAATCTGACGTAACATAGATAATAAAAAAATAGGAGTTAATATCATTCCAATTGCCATTACAAAAGTAATAAATATTTTTGGAATGAAAAGATATTTAGGACTGGTAATTATTCCAAAAAATACTAAGAATTCCGCAACAAAACCACTCATTCCTGGCAATGCAAGAGAAGCCATCGAGAAACTACTAAACATGGTAAATATTTTTGGCATTGGGATAGATATCCCGCCCATCTCTTCGAGATAAACAAAACGTATTCTATCACAACTTGTTCCTCCTAAGAAAAAAAGTGCAGCACCAATCAATCCATGAGAGATTATTTGTAAAATGGCTCCGTTGAGTCCCATGCCAGTTATAGAACCAATTCCTATAATTATGAAACCCATGTGAGATACGGAAGAATAGGCAATACGTTTTTTTAAATTGCGTTGACCGAGAGAGGTTGAAGCTGCATAAATGATTTGTATTATTCCGACTATCACTAACCAAGGGGAGAATCTAGAATGAGCATGAGCTAATAACTCCATATTGATTCGAATCAATCCATATGCTCCCATCTTTAATAAGATTCCAGCTAAAAGCATACATGTACTGTAATGTGCTTCCCCGTGGGTATCTGGTAACCATGTATGTAGGGGCATCATCGGTGATTTGACAGCATAAGCAATAAGAAAACCAAAATAGAATATTATTTCCAATGCTGCAGGATATGATTGATTAGCTAATTTTTCTAAATCTAATGTTGGTTCATTGGAACCATATAAACCCATACCTAGAACTCCTATTAAAAGAAAAATGGAACCTCCTGCGGTACACAAAATAAACTTTGTAGCCGAGTACAGGCGTTTTTTTCCTCCCCACATGGATAAAAGTAAGTAAACAGGAATTAATTCTAATTCCCACATAATGAAAAAAAGTAAAAGGTCTCGAGAAGAAAATGATCCTATTTGGCCACTATACATTGCTAACATCAAGAAATAGAAAAATCGCGGATTTCTAGTAACGGGCCAAGCTGCTAAAGTAGCTAAAGTAGTGATAAATCCTGTAAGTAAAAAAGGTCCTATGGAAAGTCCATCGATTCCCAGTCTCCAGTGAAAATCAAAAAGATTTATCCATTTTGAATCCTCTTTCAATTGGGTTAATGGATCATCCAATTGAAAATGATAACAAAAGACATAGGTCATTAGAAGAAGCTCTAGAATACATATACATAAAGTATACCACCTATACACCTTATTTCCCCTATGAGGAAAAAATAAAATTGAAGAACCTGCGAATATGGGCAAAACAAGAAGTATTGTTAACCAAGGAAAATAACTCGTGATAAAGACAAGATAATTTTTGACCAGAAAACCCCGTGCTTGAGAGAAGAATATATATTCTTCTCTCAAGCACGGGGTTTTCTCGGTAAAGAGGAATCAAATGATTCAATTGGAATTTTTTGTCACATATCAATAAGAAAGACCCATGCTGCGAGTTGTTTCATGCCATAAATAAACACGGACACTCAAAAAATCCGTTGGACAAGCAGATTCACATCTCTTACAACCTACACAATCCTCGGTTCTTGGCGCAGAAGCAATTTGCTTAGCTTTACATCCATCCCAAGGTATCATTTCCAATACATCCGTGGGGCAAGCTCGAACACATTGGGTACACCCTATGCATGTATCATAAATTTTTACTGAATGTGACATTAGGTCTATAAATTCCAGTTTTGTACACAAAAAAATTTTCGATCTGGTAAAATTAGAAAATAAAATAACTCATAAATTTTCTATTGTAGACACCAGATGAATCAATGATTTATCAAAATTTGAAGAATCCATAGATTTTCTAATCTGTTTAGGAGAAAGGGCCAAGATACTTTGATTTCCTTTTAAAGAACTTTGAAATATTAATTGTAAAGACGAATTAAATTCATGTTTATTTTATAAAATTTTTCTATTAATATAAAGATCTTCTTTTTTATTTCTTTAGATTATTTCTATGTGAAAATAAAATAATTATGACTAATTCTTCAACAAATTTGATTGATTGATACGAGTTGATTTTCTGTTACGATAGATCAACGAAATAATAGCTAGCCCAATAGCTGCTTCAGCGGCCGCAATGGCTATAACAAATATTGAGAAAATCTCTCCTTTTAATTGCCTACTATCAAATATATTGGAAAATGCAACGAGATTTATATTGACCGAATTCAGTATAAGCTCAAGACACATAAGTGCTCTAACCATGCTTTGGCTTGTGATTAGTCCATAGATACCAATAGAAAATAAAGAAACACTCAGAAAAAGTACATGCTCTAATATCATTGACAAATTCCTCATTAATTTTCAATATGAACAAAAAATGAACCGATTCAAATAAAAGAATTACAGGTCAAAATAAAATATTCACAGTAGATTGAAATAAAATAGATTGAATTCTTTTTTATTCTTTTAATTCTACAAAAGAAAGTTATTTTTAGATTATTGACGAACCATAGTAATTGCACCTATCAAGGAAACTAAAAGAATTATAGAAATTAGTTCAAAAGGAAGATAAAAATCTGTGGATAAATGAATCCCAATTTGTTGAACGTTACTTATTAGGTCCTGTTCTATAATCTGATTTGATCTTGTAGTCCAAAAAATACCGTACCATGAGGTTTCTGGGATAATGGCCATTAATGAAAAAAAAATACTTGTACAAACCTGTGAAGTGATCCTATCTCCTATGGCCCACAAATAGGAACCTTTTGAATATTCTGAACCGTTCATAAACATAACAGCAAATATGATTAATACATTAATAGCTCCCACATAAATAAGAAACTGTGCGGCAGCTACAAAATAGGAATTCAATGAAATATAGAATAAAGATATACAAACAAGAACCAATCCCAGCGAAAAGGCCGAATTAATGGGATTCATAAGTAATACTACTCCCAGACCTCCTAATAAAATAACTGATTCCAAAAATACTAAAAGAATATCATGTATTGGTCCAGGTAAATCCATTATGAATAAAAAAGAAAAATCAAGAAGTCGAAATATTTCATGACTTTACTAAGGGACCCAGGAAAGGGACTATTTTCTTATATGATACCTTCCTAATTGAATCAAAAAAATCATATCGAAAAAAGAAAGTTAAAAATTCTTTGGCTAATCCTACTTTATTCCAAATTACAAACCAAATCTTGAATCTTAGGAATTGGTAATCGTTCTTGAACTCAGGGGTTTTTCTTTTTTCATTTGAGTTGTTGAATCCATTATTGTTTGAATTGTGTAATCTCCAATTATTGACATTGGTAACCGACTCAAAGAAATTTGATTATAATTTAATTCGTGACGATCATAAGTAGAAAGTTCATATTCTTCAGTCATCGATAAACAGTTTGTTGGACAATACTCGACACAGTTACCGCAAAATATACATACCCCAAAATCAATACTATAATGAAGCAATTGTTTTTTCTTAATATCTTTTTCAAATTCCCAATCAACAATAGGAAGGTCTATGGGACATACGCGAACACATACTTCACAAGCAATGCATTTATCAAATTCAAAATGGATTCGACCACGAAAGCGCTCTGATGTGATTGATTTTTCATAAGGATATTGAATAGTTACAGGTAAACGATTTGTATGAGATAAGGTAATTATGAAACTTTGTCCAATGTACCTTGCAGCTCTTATTGTTTGTTTACCATAATTCATGAACCCAGTAACCATAGGGAACATATTATAGATATCCATAAATAAAAATTTTATTTCTTTCTCTTGGTTGAGATAAGTTATAGATATATAATATTCTTATTGTTTTCTCTTCATTTTTTCTTTTTATTTAGAGTTTTATAGTGAAACAAGTTGAGAAGAAGTTGTCAGTAATAGATTACCTAGAGAAATTGGTAAAAGAAATTTCCATCCAAGATTTAATAACTGATCTATTCTCATCCTAGGTAAAGTCCATCTTGTTGTGATAGGAATGAACAAAAACAAATAAGCTTTGGCTAATGTGATAAAGATACCAATTGCCATTAAAAAAACTCTAAAAATTTCATTTTCTCCAAAAAATTCAGTAATAGATATGTATTGAATAGAAAAATTCCACCCACCTAAATAAAGAACTGTTACAAATAATGAAGAAACTAATAGATTTAGGTAAGAAGCAAGATAAAAGAACCCGTATTTTATACCTGAATATTCAGTTTGATAACCTGCTACTAATTCCTCTTCTGCTTCTGGTAAATCAAAGGGTAATCTTTCACATTCTGCTAGAGAAGACATTAGAAACACTAGAAAACCTATGGGCTGACGCCACAAATTCCAGCCTCCAAAACCATATTTGGTCTGTGCCTCAATTATATCAACTGTACTTGAACTATTAGATAATTCTAGTCGATGATAACATCACTGCCCCCATCGCTATTCCAAAACCGTACATGAAGCCTAAGCTTCATACGGCTCCTCTATGGCCACAAATAAATGTGTAAGGTAAGGACTAATCGTTCTCCTTGGATCCTTTAAAAGAATATGAAGATACATTGGAGGTTGGAGAGTCCTCAATTTGATCAATCAAATTCTATCTGTTAGAATAAGAAAAAGCACTTCCGAATTGATCTCATCCCTTATAATAATAGAATAAGAATTTCTCAAATTTTTCTTTGTTTAGCAATAACTTAATCCTTCGATAAAATACTCGTCATAAATAGAAAGAATTGGGCATTAGTTTATAAATTATTATTATTCACCTTTTCTTCGTTTTTCTTCTATTTTTTTATTGGATTCTACTTGTCTTGTTCCTGTTCTTCTCTCTGAAAAATCAAAACTGAAATAAAAGCAAAGAAAATAAAGGATTAATTCGTTCTTGATAATTAATTCTTTAATCAGCGAATAGTAACATACTCTAGATCGGAATCGTGGGGAAGTACTGCTTGATCATTTCTACCAACTTCAAGCCCTTATTATGATTCGTTTTATGCAAAATTTTATGCAAAAACTCCCTTTTTGATACCTTACATTATTTCCATTACTTATCCTTTATGTACTTTGGTGTTCCTAACTACCCACTTTTTTTCTTGATCCCCAGTATAGTAAGAAACACTGTACTGTTGATCTTTTGCATCCGCTTCAAGATATGAAGATTCATCAAATAATCTAAATCTCGGGGCAAACAACTTATGTTTACTTCAATTTCCTTCTTGTACCCCAGGGAATGAGATTTTTTGTTTTACTGCAAATTGATGAGCAGTTTTGTTTCACTCATATAACTATCTGGTTTAACTCATCGAACTTAAATATTGAAAAAAAAAAAATGCAAATATTTGTTCAAGACATTTACATATTGAATTTCTATTTATATTTTATTGAACTATTTCAATTGGAATTTATTTCTTATCTCTTTTCTAGAAAAGAGATAAGAAATATTCATTTTATGACGAATCACACGTAGAGATATTGCTAACACACATAGAGTTAATGGAATTTCATAACTAATTGATTGAGCTGCAGCTCGTAGACCGCCTGAAAAAGAATACTTATTATTTGATCCGTACCCTGACATAAGAAGACCAATGGGTACAATACTTGAAATGGCAATCCATAAAAAAACACCTATACTGAGATCAGCTAAAACAAGGTGATATCCAAAAGGAATTACTAAAAAACTGAGTAGAATTGATATAACTGCTATGGAAGGTCCAACCCTAAACAAATGAATATTCCCTCTAGATGGAATAAGATCCTCCTTCAAAAGTAATTTGGTCCCATCCGCTAAAGCTTGAAGAATCCCTAATGGGCCGGCATATTCGGGTCCAATACGTTGTTGTATTGCTGCGGATATTTTTCTTTCTAACCACACAATGACTAAAATTCCCATTGTGATTCCTAAGACAAGGGTGAAAACGGGAACAAAAATCCATACGAGTCCATAGACTTCTTTTAAGGATTCTAATCTATAAAAAGAATTGATAGTTTGTACTTCTGTCGTATCAATTATCATTTCAACGATCAACCTCTCCCATAATGATATCTACACTACCTAGTATCGTCATTATATCAGCCAGTTTCCTTCTTTTAACTAGCTGAGGAAGAATTTGCAAATTGATGAAACCGGGTGGACGAATTTTCCATCTCCAGGGGAAAACACTACTATCTCCTATTAAATAAATTCCTAATTCTCCTTTTGGAGCCTCTACCCTTACATAAAGTTCTTGTTTTAACAATTCAAAATTGGGTGAAAGTTTTTTAGTAATAAATCTATATTCAAAATTATTCCATTCGGAATTTTTTGTCGTACGAAAGCGTCGGTTTTCTAAATTCTCATAAGGTCCTCCAGGAATTCCTTCTAGAGCCTGTTGAATAATTTTTATGGATTCTTGCATTTCACCAATTCGTACTAAATAACGAGCTAATGTATCGCCTTCTTTTTGCCATTTGACTTCCCAATCAAATTTATTATAACATTCATAACGATCAACTTTACGAAGATCCCATTGGATTCCAGAAGCTCGTAACATTGGTCCTGATAAACCCCAATTTATTGTCTCCTCCCCACGAAGAATGCCTACTCCTTCAACTCGTTCTAAAAAAATGGGGTTTCGCGTAATAAGTTTTTGATACTCAACAACTTCTGTTAAAAAATAATCACAAAAGTCAAAACATTTATCTATCCAGCCATAAGGTAAATCCGCAGCTACTCCTCCGATGCGGAAATAATTATGCATCATCCGCATACCTGTAGAGGCTTCGAATAGATCATATATCAATTCCCTCTCTCTGAAAATATAGAAAAAGGGAGTCTGTGCACCGATATCGGCCATAAAAGGGCCAAGCCATAACAAATGGGAGGCTATACGACTGAGCTCCAGCATAATCACTCTGATATAACTGGCCCTTTTAGGCACTTGAACACTTTCCAATCGTTCTGGTGCATTTACTGTTATTGCTTCTGTGAACATAGTAGCTAAATAATCCCAACGTGTTACATAAGGCAAATATTGTATAATTGTTCGGTTCTCCGCTATTTTTTCCATGCCTCTGTGTAAATAGCCCAATATAGGTTCACAGTCAATAACATCTTCACCATCCAAAGTAACGATCAGACGAAGAACACCATGCATTGATGGGTGGTGAGGACCCATATTCACTATTATGAAATTTTTTCTTGTAGCCGTCACAGTCATATTTTTTACTTGATTCTTTATTTCCTTAACTTTTTAAAATTCAAAATAGAATACTACGAACTGAGCTAAAAAAAAAGAACAAGGATGATAAGAAGAAATTCAAAAGAAATTAACGAGTTTTTGGTTCCCTAATATCTAATTTATCCATTAATTTCGTATAACGCGCTTTATTTTTCTTTGACAAATAAGTCAATAATCGTTGACGTTTTCCCAAAATTCTTCGTAGACCTCTTTGCGATAAAAAATCTCTTTTGTGCAATTCTAAATGTGACGTAAGTTTCCTTATCTTACTAGTGAAAAGAAATACTTGGAATTCAACAGACCCACTATTTTCTTCTTTTTCTTCTTGTGTAATAACCGAGATTAATAAATTTTTGACCATAAATTAAGATTTTGATCTTTCTTTTCTGTTAATTTTACCGATCAGAGAAAATAATAAGATTTCTTCTTTACAGTTATTTTCATCTAGTATACATCAAAATTGGATTTCTTTGATTCATACTACTTTATTTCTTTTTTATGTTATTTATGTTTTATATATTTGATCCAAATCCAATTTTAAATTGGATTTGGATCAAATATATATGTATTCACGAAATAGAACTATTTCCATTTTTTTTTTTTAACTTAAAGGGATTCCGCTCCTCCTAGTTCAAATTTATATTTATATATTAGGAAATAAGCATCATGTAGTAGAATTTTATACAGTGTATATATTTTGCTTTTTATCTACCGAATATGTCACACGATATGTAGTAAATCCACTATAAATTTTTTTATTTTTATTGGAATTGAATTGACTCTAAATTGTGAATACATATGTATTCTTGACATACTGAAACGACTGCTGTTATTGGTATCAAACCAATAGCGATTCATACAGGCTAAATCTTCTAATCGATAATTGGGCCAAAGGAACAATTTAAATTTCATGAAAATTTTTCTATCTGTATTAAAAAGCTTGTACTCATTCAAAAATTGTCCGCAGTTTCTTATTCTTATTTTGTTTTCATTTAAAATTTTTGAATTTTTATCTACAATATTCAAATTTTTGGAATTTAAACAAATTCTAATTCGAAATTCTCTACGACGTATGGAAGATAGAATCTTTTCAGGAATAAGGAAATCATAATGATTTTTGTCTCCACTCAAAAATATGTTACTGTGTTGTGCAATAGATTTTTCAAATTCCTTTTTCTGAATATATCTTTTTTTTGTGTATTTCTTATTCGTTTGGTGCTTCTTCTTATCGACTAATGAAATATCTATAGTTTGATATATAATAGATTTTCCGTCCCTTCTTATAGATAGAAAAATAGGTTCAATAATGAATATTCCCTTTCTTATCAATTCTGTAAGAACTAGGTCCTTTTGAATCAGCATATCGTCTAGATTTATTTCACCTCTTTGAATCGAGGATATAGCAATTTCCTTTAGATTTATCAGTCTAAGTAGGAGACAATATATCCTGATATTTTTAATTATTTCTTCATTAAAGGGATCGGCCCATCTTAATTGAAAAAGGAAATATTTTTTCAAAAAGTAATCTAGTTCCATTTCGTTCTTTTTCTTGTATTGTGTTTTTTTTATACCTTTTTTCATTTCTAATCTTCCAGAATCTTCTTCAACAACCCCTTTTTTCTTTTGTTTTAGTAGATTTAATAAAAAATCGTCTTGTCCTTGTTGTTCGTCTTCTTCCTGTTTGGAATTTCTTAATTCAAGATTTTTTTTAGATGATATATGAAGATTTTTCTTTGGATTTACGTTGATCTTTTTAGAGAAATGAAAAAAGAGTGATTTTATTGGGATTATCCAAGGTTGAATCTTATATAGATCAAAAAGTAGTAAAAATTCTGGGAAGAACCAAGGTTTCAGATTGGATATAGTATCATAATTTGATGCGGTATTATAGAACCTTTCTTTATTCATTCCCATGCAGTCAAAAAAGAACCTTTCTTTATCGCATGGTTTTATCTCTTGATGAATCGTAGGAGAAAAAAGATTTTTTTTATCCATTTTTTTTAAATTATTAATTTCCGTATTAATCTTTTTCTGAATCTTTATACCAATATGTGTATTGGTCCAGATCTCAAGATTTTTTAGAAAACAAAGAGGAAGAACTCTACAATCAAAATATTTTCTATCCAAATCGGTATTCCTATCAATAAGATATCCTTTTTCTAGATAATCATTATAAGGTATACTTACCAATAATGGAGGTTTCAATGTATTAAAAATTTCTTGAACCCCGAATGTTGATTCAGAAATGTCTGAATTAGAGGGGTGTATGTATTTATATGATAAAAGATCATATCTGTAATGTTTTTTCCATTTGTATTTTTGACTCAGAAATGAATTTGTTGTATAGTAATTTTTTTTCATGGAATTAATGAATTGGTATTTTTTATAAAAATCCAATTGGATTGATTCCTTTTTTTTAATAATATTATGTTGATTTATTCTATTTTTCCATTCTTTATATACTAATTGAGACCTTTTTTTTTGAGATAAATTATATTGAGAATGACCTTTTAACCAGTTTTTCCATTCGTTCATTACATATGTATTAATTTTCTTATCTCTTGATTTGTAATCAAATATTCCATGTATCATAAAAAAGTCTTTTAATTTATCTTTAAAGAAGGGGGAATCCCCTTGATATTGAAGTACAGGTATTAAGTGATACTTATTACTTAATTGGTTAAGTAATTGGGTTTGTGATAATTTATAAAATACATATGCTTGCGATAGGGAATATAAATTCCAAGAAATATGGAAATTTTTATTTCTGTTCTCAGTATTATCAGTATTTGAAAACAATTTTTTTATAGTAAGAATCAAATTCTTTTCATTTTTCTTTTTTTTTTTTATTTCTTCTTCTTTATTTGTTTTATTATTGTAAATTAATTTTTTAAAGATCTTTTTTGTTGATTCAGAGAAAAGTTGCGTGTTTATCTTAGAAAAAGTCATAGTACATAAAAAAAGATCTATGTATCTCTTTTCAATAAATGATTTGATAAAGTAGTGTGATTTACGCATTAATCGTATATTTTGTCTTTTTAAAATTTTCCAAATAGGTTTCTGTGATTCCAATCTTTTCTTATCATAAATTAGAACTCTCTCTTTTTTTTTCTTGTTTTTTGCGGTTTTTTCAATTTGATTCCTTATTTTTATCGTCTTATCAGAAAGATCTTTCATTCTTCTTTCTATTAGTGAATACTTTAACCAATTCACCGGTCGAATTAGAATAGACGATTCGCGAAGAATCTTATTATTTATTTTTAAATTTTTTTCATTTTTGTTTGGTTCGTATACTTTTTGTTTCCTCAATTCAAATAAGAGAATTGGATTTAGTTTTTTCAATTTTTGAATTCTTAGTTTTAGAACTTGAAGTATTTTGATGACCCTTTTTGTTTTTTCTTTTCTAACTTTTAGAAAGGGTTTTTTTTTTTTCTTTAAAAATTTGAAAACTTGGAAAAATTTCTTTTTCACCTTTTTATTTCTTTTTTTAAGTTCTTTAAAAAGAGGTTCAAAAAAAAAAGGTTGTTTTCGGGGAGAACCAAAGGGCACTTCCGTTTCCATTCCCCAGACTGTTAAAAAACAAAAATTTCTTTTTTTCTCTTTTTTTTTTTTTTGATCTCTAGGATTAGATCGTACCTTATATTTTCGCCAAGGTTTTAGACAGAAAGGATATAGAATCTTTATCTGAATACCATCTATTAACCAATCTTGTGGAAATTCTGTTTCTGATAATTGAACACCGTTATAGGTGCATTTAACATGTTTTTCTCTATTCCATTCCTTAAAATCCTTGTGCCACTCAGGGGATTTTAAAAATAACATACGGAAAAGATTTTTAGCTATTATTAATGAAGGCAATATAATGTATTTTCTAAGAAAAGATTGGATTATTAAAAGAAAACTTCTTATAGCTTGAGTAAATATAAAGTTATCCCAAATTTCCGCTATTTCTATCTGTTCATTCTGTTCATTTATTTCTATCTGTTCATTGTTCTCTTTTTTTTCCTCTTTCTCCTTTTCTTCTTTTGTATCTTCATTTTTAAAATCTTTAAAATCGGCAATTTTCAATTCTGATTTTTGTTCTCTCCCCATCCAATTTATAAAATTTCTCAAAACGGTATTCTTAATTTCGTTGATATCAAAAAAAGAAAAAAAATATGTTTTGCCTAGCCGATCCAAAAAAAGGGGGGAATTTACATTTACTTGAAAGAGGTCCCAAGTAACTGTTTTACGTCTTTGAGCGCGCATAGATCCTTTTATTAGATTGCGACGAAAATCCGATTGTTGGGAGTAACGTAGCAAAGCCACCTCTTCCTTTTCATTATTATTTTGATCATTTTTACTAGTATTCTGAGTACTAGAAATAGAATCAGTAGCATTATTGGTATAAATTACCACACGTTTGTTTCTTCTTGAAGAAATCTCATTATCTTCTTCTAAAAATTCTTTTTCATTTTCTTCTTCATTTTCTTCCAAACCCTCGGTTAATTTATATGACCATCGAGAAACTTTTTTACTTATTTCTTCTATACAAATTTCAATAGATTTCTTTGATTTTGCTTTATTTTCTGAATCAATTTTTTTTTCTTTTGTAGAATTCAAAAAAAATTGAAAGTAGGGTTCAAAGGAATCATTAAGAAGTAGATTATGAATCATATTTATTAAAAAAATTTCTACTAAATCTTCTGTATCTTTATAAGTATTCCTTATTGCACGTGAATC